ACCTCCCGATTGCAGGTAATGACAGAATTTTCGATTTTGTGAGGATCAATCAAAGAGGGTTTTCCTTATAAAAGGATTCTATAAAAGCAATGATAAATAGATACGAATAGAGCAAGAAAAGAAGGAAATAAAAAAACATAGTATAGAAAAGATATCCAAAATTATATAGAAATCACTATCCTACCCTTAGTTTTTATTTCCTTAATTTAATTTCGTTTGATTAGGGCAAAGTTCCTTAAAAACCTCTGCCTTTTTTAAAATATCCTGAACAGTTCCTGTAGGCTGAGCGCCTTTTTCAAGGAAATAGAGAATAGCGGGAACGTTTAAATAAGTTTGATTCTTGATCGGATCATAAAAACCCACTTTCCGAAGATCTCTTCCTTCTCTTCGGGATCGAACATCAATTGCAACGATTCGATAGACGGCTCATCGGGATAGATGTAGATGAAAAAGAACCCCCCCCCCTAGAACCGTATAGGAAGTTTTCTCCTCGTACGGCTCGAGAAAAAATGATTCGAAGTTTTGTCTATGGATAAAATTCTAATAAATAGAAAAGGAATCCGTAAAATAAATTAGCCTATAATTTAACTCATCTTTATTTAGCTTACTTCCTGAAAAAGAAAAAATCATTTGTACTCATAACTCAAGTTGAATAATTCTCAAATATCTTAAATATTTTTCTTTAAGATCTTTTTTTATTGAGTGGTCTTTAACCCCCCTTTTGTCTCGTTTAAAATCTATTTGGATTCTTTATTCGGATCCGTGAGACAATTGAAGTGGTGTTTCCTTGTTCTGGGATCCTTTATCTTTGTTTTAAATCATTGGGTTTAGACATTACTTCGGTGCTTCTTAATCCTTTCAAAATGGTAGCAACATACCCCTTTTGTGATTTCTTTCTATCAAAGAATCATACCGACGGTTGATTCGCGCGCGATACACTGTGGATCGAAAAAGTTTTAGCCGTTCCAACAAATTTTTTTGAATTGAAAATTTGCTCGAATCGGATCCTTTCGATTTCTATATCGAAGATATACTTACGAAGTTGTTCCAATTTATTGATTGGCATTAACCCTAGATCGTTGCCCCTGAGAAATTAATCAATACTTTCTACTCGAGCTCCATCATGAACTATTTACATTACAACCCAATAAAAAAAGAAGGGTTCTAGTAGAATAGAACAAACGACGTCGAGCCAAGAGCACCTTCATTCCTATATAAAATGGTGGATGTAAGAATAAGAATCCACACCGGATCGTGTCCTTCAAGTCGCACGTTGCTTTCTACCACATCGTTTTAAACGAAGTTTTACCATAACATTCCTCTAATTTGGAACCAGTATGGAATTGATTCAATTATGGAATCATGAATAGTCATTGGTTCAGTCGGTACAGAGACATAGTAATTTATATTTTTTCTTATCTACATAGATAATAAATATTTTTCTGAAGAAATCTTAGCAAGACCCCGGCTTTTTTTGTATGAATGGAACATTTTTCTATAAATCTATATCTAAAAAAAAATATCTAACAGAAATATCCGGAAAAGAAATATAAATATAGAAATAACATAACTAACAGAAATAACACGAATAAATAAATTCTATTTGACTATGCCTCTTCAAGTGACTCAATAAGATAGACTGACCCATTTCCAACTTCCCAAAGATTCAACCCATAAGGAATCGTTACAAATCTTGATAATTGAAAAAGTTTCCTACTTCTACATCATTATTTGAGTCAAGTTTTACAGTAAAGACTATATTTGATTATCATAAGAAAGATAAATCTCTGTTTCTTTTCGAATCGAATTGTCAATGATTTAAAGCAAATAAGCTAAATAGATCGAACAATCAAAATAAATATCATTGTTAAATATTTAAATTTTAATATTTTAGGGATGCAAATTATTTTTCACAAAAATAGAAAGACTATTGTCACTGAAATAGGATAACAATACATACCTATAGGCTAAGCACTTCCTCGTTTTATATGTATTTTCATATTTTGTTTAACCTGAGGTTAAGTAATCTTTCTGCAACTGTGATCTATGTCCCTATCTGGATCACAAAAGGATTCAGTTACATTTGCATGTCGTTTGAACTCGATTTAGTTCAGTTTGTGAAAAACTGAGATATGATTCCGAAAAGAATCATTCAAAATCAGAAAAGAAAGAAGAATCATATTCTATCCAATATTAGACCTTGAAACAGAACCTTGTTGAACAAAAAAGCTGTATTCGGATACAATGGATATGCTCTGGGACGGAAGGATTCGAACCTCCGAATAGCGGGACCAAAACCCGTTGCCTTTCCACTTGGCTACGCCCCATTTATATTTTTATTGGACACTAATACTAATAAAGAATAATATTGGTATTAAGTGTTCGTCAATTCCAGTCCAACTATCTATAGAAAATCTTTATTCTTTATAGAATATATTATAGATTCGTGCTAGGATTTTGACATGTGTATATCTAGAATTCAACTGAATTTATTGATCATTACATATAATTCAATTAAGATATTGTATGAAAGTATCATTTCTTCTATTCTCCTTTGAGAATTGGAGGATTTTTGATTGGGCGGAAAAAGAAGGATTTTTTTGTCTACCTTACTTTCTTCATTTTTCCTTATATCAATAACTCAATCAAAATGCAATTATCTCGACGAACAAAATGTCTGTTATGCTTAATATCTTTAGTTTGATCTGTCTTAATTCTGCCCTTTATCCGAGTAGTCTTTTCTTCGCCAAATTGCCCGAAGCCTATGCTTTTTTGAATCCAATCGTAGATGTTATGCCAGTCATACCCCTGTTCTTTTTTCTTTTAGCCTTTGTTTGGCAAGCTGCTGTAAGTTTTCGATAAGATCTTTAATACTATCCTAGAAAATTCATGATTTATTCGAGAAAAATTATAACAATTGATAAGATCAAATAAGTCTGATAGTATGAACCTTCGATTCAAACATTTAAATTCTTGGATATCCGCGAGAAATCCGGCTCGCCCCATTTCCCGATTCTAATCCTTTTTCCGACGAAAGACCTTATTAGGTTAGGGTCCCTTACAATATCTAATTGTGGGTATAAAAGTGATTTGTGGTAATCAAAGACTCTTATTACAAATTTCAACTTCATTTGAATTTCTGAACATTCTTTTCTATTTCTAGAATTCATTTCTTGGTGTCAAAATAGGATATGTGATATAAAAATGGAGGATCTATTATCTTTTCTCGTTTTCCTTTTTCAAAAAACGATCTTGGAGGTTGTGTAATGCTTACTCTCAAACTTTTCGTTTACACAGTAGTAATATTCTTTGTTTCTCTCTTCATCTTTGGATTCCTATCCAATGATCCAGGACGTAATCCTGGACGTGAAGAATAAAATAAAAATTTCGTTTTTCTTGCTTGATTTTCCAATTTTCTTAAGATTTGATTTTCTCTATTCCACACGTTTAACTAGGAAAAAAATAAAAAGGGGTTTGCGAAATTTGAAAGAAAAAAATAGAAAGTCATCAACGGAAACGGAAAGAGAGGGATTCGAACCCTCGGTACGAATAACTCGTACAACGGATTAGCAATCCGCCGCTTTCGTCCACTCAGCCATCTCTCCCAATTGAAAAAGATAATTACACATTACACATCAAGTAAGGATTAAAGAAAGTATTTCTTTGACATTCTTTATCGTTATTATATAATTAGCAATTCCATTTAGATGCTCGAAAGATCAAAATAGAAAGATAAATAAAGAAGACCTTCTTGCTTTTATTTTGTTCGAAGTGCCTTTTGGGCCTGGCCCGGTCAATACCCAGCCGGGCCTTTTTTTGTTCCAACAAATTCCCTTTATTTATAGGCAACATACTATAAATAAGATACCCAATTTGGTATCTGTGTAACAATTTCCGTTCTGGGGTTTACATATACTTATAATTTTTGTTATAATGATAATGGAAATTGAGAAGGATTTTTGATTCAAAAGAATCAATACTGATTAAGTATGTATCAATTTGTATTTTCTTATGTCATTAGGCAAACCAAATTTTAGATTCAAACCCAAGAATCATTCAGAAATTCTCAGTCAACGAATAGTTAATGGTTCCCATTTATCATAAATTTTGGCTTTTTTGAATGAAAATATACATTTTATTTTTCAATAGAAAAGTGAGGGGAAGTTTTTCGGCATTGTGTGTTTTGAGATACTATACAATCAATCGAAGGGGTCGATCAAATACAATTAAAAGGGGAAAAAGGGTTTCTTTTCGAATTTTTCTAAATTTAGAAAAAGGATTAAAAAAAGGATGCAAGATGCAAGTACAATAAACTAAAGTTTAGTAATCCAACCCAAAAAGGGCAAATTTTCTCCTATTGTGTATCGTTTTGGCGGCATGGCCGAGTGGTAAGGCGGGGGACTGCAAATCCTTTTTCCCCAGTTCAAATCCGGGTGCCGCCTCATCAACAAACGAATCGAAATCTCTTATTCTGTTCTGCTGATATAACTCACCCAAATTTTTCACAGCAGAACAGAATAAGGGGACTGTTGATACTTGGTTGATTCTAAACATCTGTTCTGGGTATTTTGTAAAAGATTGGAAATCTTTGAATATAAAATTGAAAGCTTATAATGGTCGAAGCAAGACTTCCCGATTCCCTTCTACTGCTAATGTAATGTCTACTGATTGGGTCTTGAATTCCATTGGATAGCCGGCGTATAATTCAACTACTAGTTGTGGAAAATCCTTTCTATACTGTAATCTACATATATAGACTCGCGAGAATCTCTGAGTGTTCAGGCATTCAATCACTATTAGATTGAGATTGGATGGATAATTTACTTTTTTATAGAAAAAGTATAGAAAAAGCGCAAAAAAAATAATTTTTTCCCCTCCTCAAGAGTATAATATACTATCTCCCAACTGCTTCAGAGAGACAGTCGGGAAAGGGTACGGATTAGATCAAATAGGAAATAAAAATATGTAATAGATAGCAATTTCTCTATTTTTACTTATGAGGGGAAAAAAGGAATGGGCCCTCTTATTTTATTACTATATGTTCCATTAGTAACATTCCTTTGTGGTGTCATTGTATATTTTACTTGTGTTTAGTATTTCCCGATTAGAAATCATATAATAATTTTTTAGAAATGGATTTATTTGATTGGTTCATCAATAGTGTTCGGCCAGAATCCCTTTTTGACTCTGGACCATTGATTCTACTATTATTAGTGAGCAATAATGGAATAATTCTATCATAGAGATAAGGGACATAATTCACATGGATATAGTAAGTCTCGCTTGGGCTGCTTTAATGGTAGTGTTTACATTTTCCCTTTCACTCGTAGTATGGGGAAGAAGTGGACTTTAGAAGCACTCCTAATTTAGTTGAGGAATTAAACGGTATCAATTGTTTTATAGATCGCTCTGCAACACATTTTTTTATTTGAATTGAAATAATTTTCAAATAAAAATATCTTAATTTATAAATTCCATTGGATTCTAGTGGAGAAATGTATTCTATAACAGTAAAACGATTATTTCAGATTGATCGGAATAAATAGATGTATCAAAGAAATAGAATTGGGTCCTACGTCAATTCCATATATGGATTAATAACTACATATATTGAAGATAGAAGCTAATATAGTATACCAACTTTATTAGAAAGTCAAGTACAACTTTATACACTACAATAACACTAATAGAGAGTATGGTAAGAAAGAAATTTCTTTCTTACCATACTCTCGGATCTCATAGAATACCGCCGATTATAGCCCGTTGATTTCATTTAAGACGCAAAAATAGAATCCTTTTCATTTGATTTCTTCAATTATTGATAAGAACTGAAGTTTCATTTAAAGTAATTAATCATTTTGACTGACTGTTTTTACGTAAATGATAAGTAGAAAAGCAGTAGGAACTAAAATGAACAGTGCAGTAGCAATAAATGCAAGAATATTTACTTCCATAATCTCATCGTTTTTTTTATTTCACAATAACTCGGGATTTAATCCCATAGAGATGATAAATCTTTCACCTGTCAATTCAATGAATGCATTACCTATCGATGATCTTGAATCGGATCAATATCATGAATAACAATATCTGAGCTATTAAATTAATTCGTCGTCGAGAATTGAATAGTATAACATACGAAGATCCTTTATCCATACCGAATCCAAGATTGTATTCCCGGCCCAATCCAAAATTCCTTTATTTATCCTTCTTTTCTGTTCTTTCTTTTCTATAACCTACCTTAGGTCTTCCTTGTAGAACCATCAAATGAAGTATCATCTAACCACTCGTCCGTTTCCATTAACTACAAAACCCCAACAAACAATACAAGCAAAGTGGAAAAAGAGAGGAATTAGGTTCTAAACGCCGTTTTTTTAATGATCCAATTTTCTTTGGAAGACAAAGAAGTATGATAAAGATGAGTCGCGGGAGCAAAGATGGAATATTCTATAAACTTCACTATTTTAGTTATTTTAATTTTAGTTTAGGGTTTGTTCTTTCTTCCACAGAATCCTGAAAAAAAGGGGGGAAAGCCCTTCGGAATTAAATTATGCTCTCTGTCCCTTCTTTCACAGAAAATGGAGAGGCGAATTGATGTACTTATTGGATCCGTCGGGACTGACGGGGCTCGAACCCGCAACGTCCGCCTTGACAGGGCGGTGCTCTTGCCTATTGAACTACAATCCCAGGGAAATCAGAAGGGATCTAGCAGAAAATTTGGATTCTTTTTTATTTTTATTCTCTCGTATCAGGTATTTCTTAAGAACAAGAGGGTTCTACCATCAGATGGTAGATTGGCGAATTGCTGGGCCGAGCTGGATTTGAACCAGCGTAGACATATTGTCAACGAATTTACAGTCCGTCCCCATTAACCACTCGGGCATCGACCCAGCACCTGATTCATTTTAGACGTTCTGAACTTCCTTTCGTCCCAAGGCGGATTTGACAAATTCATTTGAAATGTATTCCTCCTATTGGTCTAAAATGAATCACCCCCGTTCTACATTTCAATTTATTGAAAATATCATTCCTATGCTCATGATTCACCCCCAGAGGGAATTGAACCCTCGTTGTCTCAGTGAAAGAGAGAAGTCGTAACCTCTGGACCACAGGGGCCGGGGGTGATCATGAGTCAGATTATGAGTAATTTTATATTTTTTATATTACCGTAGTGAGCAAAAAAAAACAAGTAAAACAAGTAAAAATGACAAGTAAAAATGAATAAAACTGGACCAAAAAATAGTCCCCATAGGGGCTAAGGAAAACACAAAAAAATAGGGAAACAGAAACAATCTGATAGGCTCACGAGGGCGGCCCCTTTAGGAGATGATATAGGATCAAACCGAAAAACAAGAATAATCCTCTTTCATTAATACATTAATGATAAAGTCAAGTTATTTTTGGTCCGCCGGATTTTATTTTGGCCAAAATCAGACCGACTTTTTTAAGTATTTTAAGGCCATTTTAGTAACATGAGACAACCATTTTAAGGCCATTTTA